CATAATATAACCCAATTGAGACATTGTAGAATAGGCTAAACTTCTCTTAATGTCTCTTTGAGCAAGAGCTAAAGTAGCTCCTAATAGTACCGTTATTACACCTATCAAAGAAATGAGATTCATTATGTAAGGTATGACTGTGAAAAGCGGAAGAAATCGAGCGACAAGAAAAATGCCTGCTGCTACCATAGTAGCAGCATGGATAAGAGCCGAAATAGGAGTAGGCCCCTCCATGGCATCAGGTAACCATACATGAAGGGGAAATTGTGCGGATTTAGCAACTGCACCGACGAATAATAGGGAGGCACACAGAGTAGCAAATAAAGAGTTGACCCCATTATTACGGATCAGGTTATTGAAGATTTCGAACAAATCGCGAAATTCGAAACTTCCTGTTATCCAATAAAAGCCTAAGATTCCTAATAATAACCCAAAATCCCCTACACGATTAGTTACAAACGCTTTTTGACAAGCATTTGCGGCAGCCGGTCGTGTGAACCAAAAACCTATTAATAAATACGAACACATTCCCACTAGTTCCCAAAAAATATGAATTTGTATCAAATTGGAACTAGTAACTAATCCCAACATGGAAGTATTGGAAAAACTCATATAAGCAAAAAATCTCAAATATCCTTGATCATGAGACATATAATTGTCACTATAAATAAGAACCATGATTCCAACCGTAGTGATTAGTATTGACATAATAGAAGTAAGTGGATCGATCAAGTAGCCGAACTCTAAAGAAAAATCAGTATTGATGGTCCAAGACCATAGATGTTGATAGATAGAACTGCCATTTATCTGTTGAATAGACAGATCGGACGAAAAAACCATAACTATACTTAGCAATGAAACACTAGGAAAAGTCCACATACGACGCAGATTTTTTGTTGCGGTCGGAACAAGCAGAAGTCCCAACCCTATTGACATAGTAACTGGAAGTAGAGCGAAAGGTATGATCCATGCATATTGATATGTATGTTCCATAAGAAAATCAAACTTTCTTTTTTTATTCTTATTAATTGTTTCCCATTCACCAGCCCTTATTTCTTCCGGAAGGAGCAATAATCAAATCAAAAAATAAAATAAAATAAAGATATACAAGATATAAAAGAACTCAAATATTATTTTTCATTCTTAATTATTCTGATTCTTTCCAAACTATTGAAAAAAAAAACCAAAAATTCAAATGAAGAAGTTACAATTCTTCAAATAATCAAGTTACTAGTTAAAAGCTACTACCTAGTTATTAACGAAGATATTTATTAAGATAAAAAATACGAGATTTTCAATTATTCTACTATATACATACGATACAGTGATTTCTATCCATATTTATATCAATATAGTAAGGAAAAAGAATGATACCAAAATTTCAAGTACTTTATTCTGATATGTATCGTAGAATCTGCCAATAACTCGATCCAATAAACCTAGTTTTTTTTTAGTTTCTTCGGAGTCATTAACTAAAACAAATTCTGGAATTGATTGGCTTCTAGTCCAATAAAACAAACTTATGTTTATGTGTTTATGAAAAATCCTAGAATACTTGTCACTTCGCATAGAACTAAAAAGAGAAATTACTCAAATTACCTTTATTTTATCAAGTAATGTATTGTTTAACGGATTAACTACTTTGATTTAATTTCAATTTAAATTATGTGGACTCTATCTCCGAGCTTGATCAATTAATAGAAAAAGGTTACATTCATTATTGGTTTCCTAAATTAGGAAAGGGTTCTTAAGCTTTTCGATTTATTAAAGATAACATTTATAATATATATATATATATATATATTATCTAAATAGACTGAGATATGAATTGGAACCTTTTTAATTCTTATCAATGGCATCCGATTCAACGGTAGTAGATCCCGCCCGTAGACATAGATTGAATAAAGATATGAAGCCCTCAATCAGTACAAATTATTCTTTCTTCGAACATTGGATGTAATGGAAATGTGAAAAAAAAAAATTCCCTTGAAAATCACATCGTTTTTTTTTTTTCTTCTATTTCATTTCTTTTTTTATCCTTAATGATACCATATGCGATGCTCATCTATCTGTATCCATACTTTTCTATGTTATGAAGTAAGCATAAGTATCGGCTATGGAATAAAGATAGATAATGAATAGTTAATAGAAAGAACAATCTATTTTGAATTGAACAATAAATGTCTTTCACGTCCAACTATAAAAATGAGTGACCCTTTTATTTTGAAATGGCGGTTCCAAAGAAACGTACTTCTCTGTCAAAAAAGCATATTCGTAGAAATATTTGGAAAGGAAGGGGATATCAGGCCGCGGCAAAAGCTTTATCTTTAGCTAAATCTATTTCTACCGGGCATTCAAAAAGTTTTTTTGTGCGACAAACAAGTAATAAAGCCTTGGAATGATCTGAATCTGAATCAGCATGACTCGATGAATTGGATGATTAAATTTATAAGATGAAGAATTCACATTAACTAATGTTTTGAACTCATCAATATGAGATAGAACTAGCTGTTGTGGTATGTAGAATACGAAGTATTCTGTATACTAGGTTCTAAAAATGATTTCTTTTTTGTTTGAAAAAAAAAAAAAAGAAAGAAGTAGTTAGACACAAAATACAAGGTTTCACCTTTCATTGATTGGTTTTTATAATTCGCGAGATGGGGATTGTAACTTTCCCCATCGATTCATTTTTCACAATAACAAAACTCTTACTTTTTTTTTTTTTTCTTAGGAAGGGATTGGCTTATTGGATTATGTATCTCCAATAGTTATACATCATTAAGATTTTTGGAAAATCTGAAACAAGTATGAACGAGGTTAGAGCCCCCTTTTTTGTTCCAAAGTAAGGCGGGGGTAAGATTCATAGTCAAAGTCAATGGATTATTGAAACTAATTGATTAAAATATACATTTTAAAACTTTGATTTGTAGCTCTCTGAATCACTACATATCTACAAGGACTCCCTCTTGTTTCGAACAGATAAAAAAAAAATAATAAAACTGCCAGGATCCCATTTAGATCGATATTTATGTACTAAATAATGAGTCAATCTTACGTTACGTAATCCAACCCCAATGGATCCTATCCCATGTTTGAGCTGGAGGATCGATCAATCGATATATCTAGATCCAATATCTAAATTATTTTATCTATTAATATTAGATTTCAAATCTATATATAAAGAGATCTTATCAGTTTAAATTTGATTTTCTAAGTTTTCTAAGTTAAAGTACATACAGTAGAATTCCGATAAAGATTGAAACTCTTTTGTTATACGATATGCCCGGTCCAATACCTAATGGGTTTGTTAAATCCTCACACAAATTATGTTATGTATACAATGAAGATCCCAATCATTAATACATCTTTGATACCAAACTATCCAAATTTTTATAGAAATCCTTTGGATGTAGTGATGAAGTTGTGATATATAAAAAATATGGTTTTATTTTGTTCATTGAAAAAGGAATCTTTTTCATTTCGGATCTATCAAATCAGATAAATGAGACATTTAATGAATCGTCAAAAAATGAGAAAAAAAAAAAATTCTTAGTTCTATACCCGGACTCAGGGCATAACCGTCTAGTTCCAACTATTCCAGAAGAACTTAGAATACGGAAAAGCCCGCTATTTAAAACGACCCCCTGCCACAATACTAAGGATTATTGAGCGTTTAAATATTTATTTGAACGGGTCTTCATTCATCGATTCTAACATTTCCTAAAATAGATTGCATTAAATCCCTCAATCTCGACGATTGAACATCATATGGACTATGATTATTTCGATAAAGCCGCCATGGTGAAATTGGTAGACACGCTGCTCTTAGGAAGCAGTGCTAGAGCATCTCGGTTCGAGTCCGAGTGGCGGCATCCTCTAAAAAAGGCACAATAGATCCTATAATGAATTCAATTCCGGATTTCCATTCCGTAATTGGGGATACCCTCCTAAAAAAAAATTATGATATTTGCCACTTTAGAACATATATTAACTCACATCTCTTTTTCTATCATTTCAATTGTTATTACGATTCATTTGATGACCTTATTAATCCATGAAACCGTAGTACTATTTGATTTGTCAGAAAAAGCCATGATGGCTACCTTTTTCTGTATAACAGGATTATTAGTTACTCGTTGGATTTATTCGAGACATTTGCCGTTAAGCGATTTATATGAATCTTTAATGTTTCTTTCGTGGAGTTTCTCCATTATTCATATGTTTCCTAAAAGACGGAACCAGAAAAGTTATTTAAGCGCAATAACCGCGCCAAGTGCTATTTTTACCCAAGGCTTTGCCACTTCGGGTCTTTCAACCGAAATGCATCAATCTGCAATATTAGTACCTGCTCTACAATCCCAGTGGTTAATGATGCACGTAAGTATGATGTTATTGAGTTATGCAGCTCTTTTATGTGGATCGTTATTATCCGTAGCTCTTTTAGTCATTACATTTCGAAAAAACCTAGATATTCCTCGCAAAAGCAATCATTTATTAATTGGGTCATTTTCCTTTGTGAATGAAAAAAGAAGCGTTTTACAAAACACTTCTTTTCTTTCATTTATAAATTATCACAAGTATCAATTAACTCAACAATTAGATCAGTGTAGTTATCGTGTCATTAGTCTAGGGTTTACTTTTTTAACCATAGGTATTCTTTCGGGAGCAGTATGGGCTAATGAGGCATGGGGGTCTTATTGGAATTGGGACCCCAAGGAAACTTGGGCATTTATTACTTGGACCATATTCGCGATTTATTTACACAGTAGAACAAATCAGAGCTTTCAGGGTGTGGATTCGGCAATTGTGGCTTCTATAGGATTTCTTATAATTTGGATATGCTATTTTGGGGTCAATCTATTAGGAATAGGACTACATAGTTATGGTTCATTCACATTAACAACTAATTGAAGAAAGGGCCTGAAGAATACATAGGAACATCGTCCCGTATATTATATAAAGAAGGTTTGTGCAAGTTTTTTCGAACCATTTGAATCACT